CTGATGTTAAGTCATGGACTGGTTTCTTCAGCCCTTTTTCTATGTGTTGGTGTTCTATATGACCGACATAAGACTCGACTTGTTAGATATTACGGAGGTTTAGTGAGCACCATGCCGAATTTCCCTACCATTTTCTTCTTTTTTACTTTGGCCAATATGAGTTTACCTGGTACTAGCAGCTTTATCGGGGAATTTCTCATCTTAGTAGGAGCTTTCCAAAGAAATAGCTTAGTAGCCACATTAGCAGCGCTTGGGATGATTTTAGGCGCGGCGTATTCCCTTTGGCTATATAATCGTGTGGTTTCTGGAAATTTAAAACCCGATTTCCTCCATAAATTCTCCGATTTAAATGGCAGAGAAGTTTTCATATTTATACCTTTTCTTTTTGGAGGGGCGACCGTCCGTTGAACTACCAAAGAAAAAAGGGTAAACCAATGTGATCATGACATTGTAGGTGCTTGCGATCGGACGGATGCGACTTCCCTCAGTTGGTTTGGGTGGCATAGCCCGTTGCAGAAGTCCCCCCTTTTTTTGATCCATTTCTTTATTCTTTAGTCTTTAGGAAGCTTGACTTTACTAAAAAAATAAGGCTCGCGCAGGGGCGCTCACTTTTTTTGGCTAAGCCGTCTCTCTTTCTGGATGAGACCGAAAGAAAGAAAGGACGGGGGGCAACCATGCATGGTACTTCTCGACCGTGTCTCCGAGGGACAGTTGAACGAGCGACTCATGAATGCTGCCAGGTTGGACGAGCCAATAACTCGAACGCGTTCGGTCTGTTTTTTGAGCAAGAATCACAGCGTTACCTTACCTTCACCATGATACGGACTCCAAGTTCTTATGGCGGAGCACGAGGGGATTTATCATCAATATGATGATGGGAATGGAAACCAGAAGCACGACTGGGGTCTTCGTGATCCAAGATAATAAAACCATCAATAACAGTAACGTAAGCATGAGACTTTTTGGTAGTACCGGTGAACCAGATGGCCGCGGCGATGGAATCTGGGACGGAGGACTCGTAGTATCTCTCTAGATCTGGCAAAAGCGAAAGACCCCCTAACGTAATTCGAATGGAGACTGACTGCTGAGCCCACTCTGGCCTCGCAGGGCGGCCCCCTGTGGTTGCGAGCTGGAGCTGCCATAGCTTATGTCTAGAGCAATGGGAGGGCCCCAGCAGAGAGAACAGTAAGGATAACGAGCGCTCCGCCCGTCAAGCGGGCGGCAGGAGCAGCGGGCAAGTGCTTGGTAGGCCAACAGCCCAGTGAACCGGGCGGGGCACTCGACGAAAGGGGGGCACACTGAGCAAGTACGAGAAATTGGCCCCGCTCCGTAAAAGCAAGGGCCACTACGGGAGGTCAAACCAAGGTAATATGGAATATTCTCGTCCCCGGTCAATATTGGATCAAACAATAGGGGGCCGTAGCACTGACCTCTTTTTTTTTTTGATTGATTCAATACAATAGGGGAAAAGAGCGTACAGTTCCCTACCGAGACAAGAGAAACTCTCAACGGATCCTCCGCGCGCTGGGCATACCTCTTCCGTGCGTCTTTCTCGTGGCGGGAACAGAACAACGGGGAAAGAAAAGACCCGGCCGACCTGCCCAGGGCTCGAGGGCGAGCTTTATTTAAGAGAGAATGGGGAGTGAATCGAAAGGCTTCTGTTTCCGTTCTTGGTTTGGGGGCTTTCGGGATCCTCTCGATCTTATTCGTAGTTGGGAAGGGGGAAGGAGTCTAAATCAATGGACATTAATGAACCATCATTGATGGACGTTGCACATGACACAATCAATTCGACTCAAGGTCCGGCGCTAATAGAGGTTGCTTACTCTCCTAGTAGCGAAGGAAAGGGGCAGGGCTTTTTTCGTAGTAATAGTGGGCGGGTCTCATGAGATCTATGCCGACCGTCGGAATCAAATGAAGGTCGAAGGCCCGGACCATTCGATTCATTAAGGGGCTAGGCCTATTTGTTTTGTTTGGTCAATCACCAAAGGCGGGGGGAACCACTATGGGCGAGACCCCCGGCCTCGATTCTTTTACATAGTCCGGGAGCCGGCCGCAGCGGAGCAGCGGGGCATAGTGGCGCCCTCGCCTGGCGCCATTCCCGAACCTAGCAGCAGACAGGCGGGCCGGGCCTGAATTCAGACCAGACCAGACTCTTCTTTGTTTGAGCCGCTCACACGCACGCAGACCGGAAGATCTCAGTTGTCCTGGACTGGACAAGTACGTAGAGATCTTCGTGGGACCGGGGAGGGGGTCTCAATCGATCTTTTCTAGGATTCCTTATCACGCCGCGCACGGAGATCTTTCCATTGATAGATAAGAGAGAGCCTTGAACAGACTCTTAAAGTCAGTCTTCAGACTACCTTTCTCTACGGAAGAGGTGTACTTTTACCGCCCGGAGGTCATATAGATCGAAACCCAGAGCGATAAGAACGAAAGGGTCGGTCAATAGCATAGCTTTTTCTTTCCCTTTCGAAGGCTTTTCCTTCGAAAGCCTAATCTCGGGCCGGACGGCTTTGTTTGCCCCAGCTTGGCGAATCGCATCCCCGCGCAACGACATTGTTTGTTCGCCCCTTCCCCTTACCGTTCTCGCTCAGTGTTTTCAACGGCTGGGGGGGCAGTCGTTGAAGCGAAGCCTATCGCCACGCCGACTATCAAATACGAGATTGGGCCCCTTCTCAAAGATTTGATGGAATGGCCCAGCCCACCCAAGAGCGCTTATGTCATATGGGAACTCATGGCTGGAAACAATCCTTATGGTTTTGATATCCGGTAGGAATAATAAGAATAAAAAAAAGTCCAGGTTGGTTGGTGAGCCTAGTGATAGGAGACTATCTAGCTTGGTTCGGAGAGCACTTGTTGGGTTAAATATTTTTTTTGTTGCTAAATGTTACGGCCTAAATGCTGAACTATTGACCCTACTTGTTCGGATGGGTGTTCACCCCAAAGTGTTCCCGGACCGCATGCATACATCCGTAAGTAACTTAGTGCAACATGGCAAATTTCATTGAGAGGAATCAGCAAAGAAAAGAAAAACGGGTCAACATCTTTCAGTAAAGAGAGTTGTAGATTCGTAAGATCATGATAGAGTCTCCTTTACCTTGAGATTCTATTAGTAAAGCGCTAGCGCGCTACAACTAGCATAGCAGCCTGCGGAAAAGGCGGCGACGGCCCCTACTCCTAAGTTGGAGCAAGAAGCAACGGATTAAGCAACTTGCGCGAAAGGTTGCTTTTCTAATTAGATAATATAAGGCGCGTTAGCCTATCTATAGTAAGGGGCCTTTTCTTGCAGGATGCCGGGTGCGCAGGAACAGGAAGGCCCAACCTATACAAGGTAAAGACCTTCATTTTGTCGTGCTGCTATGATGTAACGTGCAGTCGTCCCGAGGCAGCAGGATGTATGGTGTAGGGCCCCCTATTTTCTCTCCCTTAAAGTCCTTTATAGATTTCGAGTCGGGGATAGGGCAGTGGCTTATTCGGCGCTATATCACAATTCATTCTCGGGCATAGCTGTTCACGAAACGTGGCATGGGACATCTGTCGGCGGCGGGAGTCTTACATCCGAGCAAGAGGGCAGACCAATGTCACGGCAAGTTTCCTGGTGAAACGCAAGCCCGTGACAACTCTCCCCCACTCGCGAATGTCGATGCCCTCATCGACTATGCTTCCTTATAACAAGCAGAAGTGCAAGCCATTGTTGTCCCATCCAACAAAATGGAATCACCCCCGTGATGACCTTAATAGAGCTACCACCCAATGTAGACACTCCTAACGCCCAACCTATGGGCTCGGCCTGGAACTCCCCCCACTTGCTTCACCTGCACTTCGAGTAAGCATACCCAATTAACTTCCTTAAGTCTTGACTCCCTTTGAGCCCAGACGAGGTCTTCCCCAAGACCAGTTGAAAATCGATGCTTCAACTCCCTCATGAGCACTCTTCGCAAAGATGAAGTGCGTCCCCTGGACGTGGCTTCTTGTGCCAACTACACCCTTGTAGCACCTCCTTTCTCCTGCGGTAGATCCCCTGATCCTATACTCACTGTCGAGTCCCAACCACCGTTCCTTGCCTTGATGCTAAGCTCAGCATCCCCACTATCACCTTTCCCTCAGTAACTTCTGCCTCTCCATGAGGCCTTCACATCCCAAAGACAAGCAACCCAGAATTTGTTATACCACAAGAAGTAAAGTCCCCCCCATGTCTCTCTTGACAATGCGCTCCCCTACTCCATGTACAACATACCCACGAGTATCACTTTAAGTGAAAGTGCGCAAGTGTTTTTGACCCAAATTGCCCACCCTTGTGGCTAGATTTCCACCATACGGTCCCTGATCCAACAGTCATCTACAATGTAAACCCAAGGTCACCCAACAAGCCTGACGATTTCATGAACATGGCTGTCCCGTGTTAAAGAACACAACTCCCCCGAGTCCCGTCTTAATCAAGCCCCCGCTTGTACGGCTTTCGTCGCTTCCTTGTGCAACCATAGCACTCGCCCAACAAAGGGTTTTCCCGGATGCTAGTATACGTCGCTTACCCCCATCATCTTGATGCTCATGCTCACATCATCTCATAAACTTCACCATTTGGCATAACCATAATCCCTCCTTATGTGCGTAACCATCTTACCGGAATCGCGGGCTTTCCCATTTGCCCAAAATCCCCTTGTCCCCACAAGGTTCCCGAACTTTGCCCGAGTGCGCCACCACTCAAGCTAGTTGTGAAGTGAAGGTACTGTAGCATCGTATCTCTAACCAACCCATTACGGCTCCACAGATCGTCAACAACGAGACCTCGAAGTCGCTCTCGCTCCCATGGCATTATTGAGTGAACTTCAAAAGCACCCTCTCCCCAAAATTCTACCAATCATAGCGCCCATGCGCTTCACTGGACATGATACACGCCTTGACCTCAAAACCCCCAACATGGCTGTTGTTTCCCTTAAACAGCATGGTGTCTCCCGCTACCATTCGGTACACCCACCGACATGTTTTCCAGTGCCCCAGTTGTCTTTCTCCACAAAGGCACGCCCCTTGATCCCCACAAGTGACTGTGCCTATTCCACACAAACTGGCTGATATCCCCAACCAGAGCCAACCAAAGCTGTGGAACTTCTACCAAAATGTAGAACAAGTCTGCCACAACAAGCCCACATGATGGCTGTCAACAACACCTTGTCCCTGATCGTGGCCCACTGCCGAGTGCCAACAAAGATGTAACCACCTGCTTTGTTACCCACTCGCTGAATCCAATCACATGTGCCCAGTTAAAACGCGCACCTCTGCACAAACTGTCCCTGAGCAACTGTACTGATTCCCAATCCAGTAGTACCTGGGCTCTGCGGAAGCAAAGAAGATATCACCTCTAAGAAGGATTCCGCTCGGACAACCATTCCCTCCTGGAATGATGCCTACTCGCCTCCCCCCATAAGGAGCAATTCGGCTCTGATACCACTTGTCACGGCCCCAGAGAAATGCAGCGGAATTTGGACCGTGCGGCGCCATGACTCCACCAAGTCAAGGCCAGCCTTACACCATTCGAGTCTTTTTACACAGTGACCCTTCCTGAATACCATTATTCCATATCGAGGGTTGCCAACAAAGAACTACTCTCAAAGAGTCCCGCACGCTAGCGGCTAAGCGTCGCTTCATGGTGTCGAGGCACCGAGCCAAGACACTCGCCCAACGAATAGGCTCTCGTTGTCATCAAGGCTACTAGCCACATAACTGATCCCCTATATTATATATGCTAGGCACAGCTGTATACCCAACAATGTGCTAGCCATACTATAAGAGCCAACCATGTGATCCAGCTCCCAAACCAAGCTGGCATCCCAACATGCGTCTCGTATGTCCCGTTATATAATCTCGGATAGTGTAGCACGATGTCGCCCCTCATCGTGCATCTGGCAACACAGATCTCGCAAGCATAGCGGAACCCAAGCTCATGCTCACGATAGCACAACGTGGCCTACGGTGGCACCACGATGTCCCCCGAGTCATAGACAAGCTCCGCATATCGACAGCCCGTACAGTATAGCGGATGCACGTCTAAGCCTCTATGGCACGAATGATGCGCAATGCCGGGCCCCGCGCCCATACCGACACTGTCCATGGTGCATTCTGCACTATGGAGACCCCGAGCTCCCTTCGGTACTCAGAGTCCGCCCCCAGGTTGCCCCAGGGTGGCTCACTTAGTGCATGGCCCATGCCTGCACCGGGGGTGGTGGAGAGCCGACACCAGTTCTCCCCCCTATAAAGAAAAGAGCCTTATAAGGATTTTCAAGTCTGGCAGGGGGAAACATACTATATGCTTGAGCCATCACACCCCCCTCAACTTTCATAAATATATAAATGAAAGTGCCCAGCAACAGAAGTCGAAGGCGTTAGTCCATTGTCCGTTAGTCCGGGCCTGTCCCTACTGAACTGGTACCCACGGGATTGATTGTTCCTTCTGAACTTCTTCTCTCCCAGCCAACTTGATAGTCCTCTGAGCCCGGGTATCCCTCTCTTGAGCCTATGCGCGGACCAACAACATAGTCTTTGCTAGCCAGGCCATCAACACGGTCTACTGAACCAGAGATTTGAGAGTTTAAGCTGTAGATGTTGTTCCTGAGCTAGTAGTCAATGTTCATTCGGAAGCAGGAGCTTCTGCTTGTGATGATGAAAGTGAAAATGCTCTGTTAACTGATCCGAAGGTACCAATGCCTTAGTAGATCATCCAATAAACTCGGATTGGATCAATAGCTTTGTGCTGATCTACGAACGACCCTTCTATTTGATTTCTACTTCTTCAAGTCTCCATCATCCCGATCTCTCTTTCCGGTTTAGCCTACTATGGGAAGGGACGAGACAAAGCCTTCTTCTAAATTAAATAGGATTCTGCTTTCACTGTTCACTGTTCTCAAGGTATCTCCTGACTCGAGGGTGAGAACGAGAATCGAATCGATTGAATCACAAAGATCTATTCACTTATTTGAAGCAGCATCGGAAAAGAAGCGGATGGTTCATGTAGCAGTGGAAGAGGCAGTCGCCTTTTATGAAGTCTGGGCTTTCGAGATCGAATCGTAGCCAAAGTCTTTTTCCAGGTTTAGAAAGACTGGTTCGAAAGGACCAGGAAAGATCAGCTGTTCGCTCTTCTTCAAGGGGTGAGAGAGCAAAAGAGAGTAATGACATCGTACCCCCTAGAAAGGGAAATTTGATTAGCTTGCTTGAACAAATCCGCTCTTTTCGAACATCAGGCCAACGGGCGTGAGATGAGATGATATTTGCTGTTGGATTAATATTCTGATCACTACGCTTTAGTGGCCAACGGGCGTCTGATCACTTCGCTTTAGTGGCCAACGGGCGTGAGATATGAAAAGAGTGACCCTGAGCATAGGCCGACGCATGCTCATTCTATTTTCCCATAGTGACATTCTCCTTCCTGATTCCAGAGCAGAGAGAGGAAATCTGTCTCATTCGGGGAGATAGTCAAGCATTTTGATACCGGGCTCAGAGAAGAAAGATGCAAAGGCAGGGATTGAGTGAAGCTCTTCCCCTCTCTCCAACTAGTCGCTTTTTCTACTCTAGTTCTTTATATACTCGCTTCAAGTATTCCGCTCGCTCTAGCTATCGCTTTTTCAAAGAAAAAGGTCTTACGCTACGTAAACTACGCTCTTACGCTTAATCGCTCTTACGTTACTTCGTAACTCTATAGTATTCTCATAAAAAAGCTAAGATAGATCTAATAGTTCGCGGAGAGGAACTGGCCAGGAGAATAAGAAGATTTGAGAAAAAGAATGATTCTCCCAAGTCGAGTGACAGGGCTTGACCTTTACGGATGGCTTAACTGATCTAATTAGAAGTACATCGCTAACAGGTTTGCTTGAAATACGCCTTTCAATCTCTTACCTGTTTTCCTAAGCAAACTCTCATCGGCTGGCCGGAAACTTGCCTCGAAATGCTCCCTCGACCTCTCTGATAAGCATGCTTCATAAGGAGGTCCCGGCACGTGAGACCTAGCTCGGGATAGATTATGCATGTAGGGAGGCACAAGGCCCCTTCCCCAGAAATGAATTGGTGAGCCGACTCTAGCTCTGCGATCATACTAGAAAGACGGCTTCTTGGTCATCATCCTAGAAGGCTGCCCCTATTTATTTAGACTGGAATATTTATACTGGAACTGGACCGACAACCAAAGTAAATTCCCTCTCGATTAAGGTCATTCCCAAGGGCTGCAGGAGAACTCCAACTAAAGATGGGCTTAGAACTTAAACTAACTTTTTGGCAAAGAACAGGTGAAGACCTTAGGACTTTAGGACAGGGGACGGATACGAAGTCTACTAGATGAGGGACAGGTGGGGAACTCCCCATGGCAGGAGGAAAAACTGTTACGGACACTGAAACTCCAGAGTCTTCCATGGCTTATCCAGAAGCAATGGCCTGGCCTGAAACTGGCTAAAAAGAAAATGGCTTGCTAACAGGATCTGTAACAGGTTTCAAAAGATTACAAACTTGAAAGAGCTTAACTGTCGCAATTAGCTTCCCTGGCTTGCTTTGCTAGCTTCTACTTTAATGCAGAACTCCCAATAGCAGGAATTACACTCGATGGATTGGTGAAAGAACCTGGCTTTCTAGCTTGACCTTTACTCTTCACACGAAAGCTTTAAAATTCCCTTGTTTAGAGGGACAAAGTGACTCGAACAAAGCAAAGCGAAGAGGTTCTTTAGCGTAGGCTAGTCAGTTTACTTGGAGTAGCTTTCCCGCTGCCCTGTAAGTTTCAGTTGATCTAATTGCAGTTGCTTTGCCCTTTCTGGGGGTTTGACCTGTTGGAGTCCTAAGCTAATCACTTACATCCCTTAATTTCTTGAAAGCTGGAGTATCTCACGCGGGAGTCTTGAAAGCAAAGCCTAAAGATCCAATTGAATGTCCATATTCAGCCTTCTCTTTGTCAGAAAAAAGTAATTCGATTCCTTGGCTTTCTCTTTCTTTCCATGCTCCGAGATGAGTTGACTTTCGAGTAGTCGATGATTGTAGACAGGATTCTCCTATAGGTAAATCCTTGTCTTTGTTCTTTTTTTGAAAACTTTTATGATCTTTCTCGTTTCTTTCAAGTCTAATAGTTACGAGGCCATAACAGATGGTAAATTCGCGGTTTATGCTGGAAAGAAGGCAGAGCTAACCCTTAATTCTACTGCTCTCTAAAAGGCCTGCCTATTCTATTAGTCAAGCTTGGAGAACATAGTACTCGGACTTACTAGATGAAAGACCGTGATTGGTGAAGGGCTTAAAAGCGCCTTAGGTAGCTGCTATCTATCGGGTCTTTTCTAAGAGGTTAGGTGGTTGAGTCGAAGCGGAGAAGGAGACTAAGTCATCGGTCGTGCCGGGATTGATTTCCTACTTCCAGCTGAATGAGGGCCACACAGCCGTCAACCCTGCTGGAAGTGCTTTCTAGATCCAATCTCCTGGTCTTTCGTTCGCTATTCGAATGTCTTGACCAGTAGAAATGTACGAAAGGTGGTCTCGTCCTTTCCAACTAGTAGCTAGTAGCTCCGTCGTTGATCTCTCTCTCTTCCGGCCTATTAAGTAAAGTAAGTTAGTTCGAGATCGAAACTGGACCTGAGAGAGACTAGACTTCTAGTCTCAATCTTCCTATTGATCAAAGGCTATGCTATCTTTAACTCGACTCTAGTGAAGAGGCAGAGTTACCTCACGAATAGGATTTGAACCAATATCAAGCCCATCAATAGGGGACTATCCCATAACATAGGAAGTTGCTTCTTGGAATGCCGTCGTTCAAGCACAGGCTGACCACTGATTCAATCTTCAAACCAAAAGCCAGATCTTGCTACTAGAAAACCGAAGGAGCACACAAAGCAAACGAAAATCACCAAGCAACAACTACGTTGTTTGTGTAGGCGGAATCAAGTTTCAAATCATAAGATGACGAAGTGACTGCACCAACGAATCAAGCGGAACACATGTTTGATCCACTCTACGAACTGAAAGCGAAATTTTGCGAAACAACCACGCCCGGATCCGCAAGAATGGCTATGTAGGTAAGTGGATCCGCGCTATGATCGCTTTGAGTTCTGCTCGAAGGCTTTAGGAGTTTGAAGTAAAGGCGAGGGCCTCCGATCACTTAATTTTTTTTATTAACCCTCGGACGTATATTCTTGACGTCCTTACCAAAACTTCCTTACCCAAGGGGAGTTATTTTAGCACCAAAAGGCTTGTTTTCTTGATCTCAAAAAGCTCAGGGCCGAGGAAATTAAATTGATGGAACCTGTATCATTAGGTATTGATCTAAGCTTAGAACGGGCTAAGAGGGTAGCCCACGAGCGAAGAACTTGCTGGGATCGAAGAACATCCTGAGCATAGGCTCGTAAGAGGGAAATGAATAGATGAGCTCCCCTTGCCTTGAAAGAAGCTAGCCGGTAGAAGAGACCGTCCTAAATGCTGCCGTGATTTTTTTTATAATGGAGCACCAGACGCTCCCCATAAAGACCTCTTTCCTGGTGGTTGGTGAGCCCTCTTCTGACTTGGCTACTTAACCTTGAAATAAAAGAAACCTTTGGCGTAATAGCTCATCTCTTGAAGATGGACTGCGTATCGATCTGCAACTGCTACTCCAATTCCTTCTGCTGGAAAAAGTACTGGTGAAAGTGCCTGAACCTAAGCAGTGACTATTCTTTTTACTTTATTGAAGATTTATATTGAATTGAATAACCTTTCCTTTCACTAGCCTTGACTTTGAAATTCCCTTTTTTTTTTTAAAGAATCTCCACTTTTTCGGTCCTCTTCAAAGTGAAAAGCTAAGAGCTAAGAAGGAGGAGTCTTACATCGTTACTATTGCACTTTTTGGTTTATGTTGATGATCTGATCATTATAAGTTATCCGAACATCTCTATTTAATTTAGATTATGGCTGTCGAAAAAAGTGGAAGATCTGCACTCTTTACTCTTTATATAAATAAAAAACGAAATTGGCCATGGGAATGGGATCTTAATTCACCTTCACACGGCGGAACTATTAAAAAAAAAGAATGAAAAAGAGGAGGAAATATAACATTTTTTTTATAAAAAAGGGAGAAAGGCTAGAATATAGTACGAACTCCACCTCCTCCCCGATCAGCTTGACCAAAAGGCATAATCCGTTTTTGAGCATAAGCAAGCAGGAAGGAAGAGATCTCCGGGCAGCTAATCAAGCCGATAGGTAGGTCTCCCCTAGCAGCAAGCCCAATCTATCCTTCGTTAGCGCCCTTAGATTCCCTATTTAGATAGATCCTATTCTATGTTGATCTTTTTCTTGTCTATAGAGTGGCTGCAAAAAATGAAGGAATATAATTTTTATTTCTAAAGATAAAGGTATAATTATATGTATTGCACACATATAATATGAAGAGTATTAAGACAGCATCTAAAGGAGAAAAGCATTATAGCCCTCTGGTTTCAGGCTTTCCGGATGTCCGGAGTGAGTGAGAAAGCCACCGGTAAACTCGAGGTAGACTTTTCCATGACATACATTCGGCTTGACGGGATCATAGCCTTAGCCATAGACGGAAAGGAAAGCTAGGCCATGTCCGCTACAGAATACTGTACTCTAGCAGCCCCCCCTTGCCTTAACTTTCACTTAAGGATGTCCATGTTCTTGTATTATCTCATTCTGAGTGGGACTTTTTTCAATATGTTTGAAGTTCCCTGATGGGAAGAAAGGTTCTGCCTGCCCGCGTTGCTTCCCCTTTTTTTTGAAAAGAAAAAAAGACCGGCAAAGAGCTATCCGCACATGAACCCACTAAGGGGAAGGGGCTTTTCTTTTTTGTTTTTCCAGATAAAAGCTACGTAGAAGGAGGGAATAAGGAATCTTCCTATACCTGCACAAGAAAAGTGAGTCGAGTACCTTGTACCTTAGTTAGACCTCTCGAAAGCCATCTCACTTGGAAGAAGCATGTCACTTGGAAATGCCATCCAATGGCCTAAACCGCATCTAATTAGGCATTCAAACTATTTGACTGATGTAGTAGTAGTAGCAGCAAAAAGGAAACTGACCCCCGAGCATAACCATAGATATTGGAAAGGTGCTTGGCTCGAAAGGTTCACTAAGCTATTCTTGATGGAATGAATCATTCTAAACTGCCGAGATCTTTGAAAAGACGCAATTTTTCGTGGGCTACATGCGGAATAAACGAGTTACATACTTGAAAACGAGTAAGATACGAGCGTAATAGTAAGACTGTCCGCGAGCACAGAGAGCGGGCTAGGGACGACTGATCCTGATAGTGAGAGACGGGGAAATAGTGAAGAGCAGCAGAACGTAAGAAGATATGGATATCTTCTATGAACTTGAATGGAACTTTCAGACGCTCAGCTCAGTTTCAAAGTGCAGGGTGGACGAAGTGAAGCTGAAGATATCCCTAGCTTCGGGAAGCGTCTTTAATTCAAACCTAGCTCTCCAAAAAGAAAGAGTTCCTCACTTACTTATTGGATTTGTGTTGTGGTATCGATTCAATTTAGCTCCGCGAAAAGCACACTTCTTTCAAAGGAAGACTCGTACTCGTATACCTGTCTTTGCGATTTCAGAAGGCGATCGGCCAATGGAGGAGGGAAGCAAAGCACAAGGAATCAAGGCTAGTAGTTCTCCAGACCCCAGGTTCTAAGGCAGCGGATCGGTTGGATACTCTCTGGCTCCCTTGCCTAAACTTAAGGTCACCGTCATATCTGTGATCAGGACTTAGAACACGGATTCCTCTTTTCTTTGAATTCTCCTCTTTCAATACTGAGCTCGCCTATCATTCTAATACCACTGGAACAATCAGATTCTACCAAAAAGATGGAAGAGAAAGATTTTGACAGAGAGGAAGCAGGATTTGAAGAAGACTTGGCAAGCGGGGGAATCGAATCAACCCAAACTTCTACCTTATAGTTACTACCTTTGGTGTACTAATCACCCCCCTTTCAATTGGGGTTTACTTTTGAGATAGTTTATCCAGTCCGACATCGTGAATTCACATTCACATAGAGTAACCTACTTCGCTTCCATAGAAGACCAAAGACACCATTCTTTCTCCTTGAGTCGATTCCGCGTTGGATGAGTCTAATTCGATGTCGAAATCGAATCAATATGCTTAAGACAGGCCCTTTGTTTAATTAATGGGTTTCGCCAAACACGAAACTGAACGAGCTCTTTGTGTTCCCTACGGCTGCATAGGTTCTTTATCTTTCTCCGGATATACTCTCAACTGCCTCCGCTATCCTATCAACGGATCAGTCAATATCAGTAGTGGAGGAAGAAGAGTAGTCCCCTGGTCATCAGTTAGTAGTTGAATAATCCCAGTAGTGGTCCTCTTGCCTAGCGGAGTCAGCCCTTACCCTTAATGGACAATGATAGGCAGACCAAATATTGCGCATCGCAGTCTAAGCGTGCTTGCTTTGCGCACCGGCGCAGCAGAATTAGAATCAGCTGGCTCAGATGAGTGGCTCTTGGCTTACTTCCTTGAGAAGGGCTTTCTGTAACTAAGAAATCAGAATTGTAGTCACCCTACGTAAAATCATTCTTCGAGCTTTCAGAAATCTCCTCCTTATCTTAGTGATTTAGGGTTCCTATTATAAAAATCAAGAAACCCAGAGAGAGCCCAGGGGCACAGATTCTCCTCCCCTCCTTATCGATCTTATATATAGATATAAAAGGAGAATCAATCAAATAGATGATTCTATTTGAATAACTATAGGAAGTATAATAGCAAGGATACTTCCCACCTTATTACTTATTAGGTGCTTCTGTTAAAACCGATGAAAATTCGTAAGAATATATCTCGGGTGATCCCATTGGGAACCATGAAGTCCTTGAGGACCATGTTCACAATGTTCTACACACAGAAGAGGACTTCTAAAAAAACGAGGAATAAAAAATTGAAAAATAATAACACCATGAAAAAACTTGTTACTGTATATGAACCTACGTATTGTTGTTTACCAAGACTTGCTGAAATAATTGAAAGTTATTACTACCACAATAAAATTATGTTTCCAAACTTAACTGAATTTGAAGTGAAATATATTATACAATGTATATTGAATTGCACATACACATTGTCACCTATTCTGGTTAAGTCAATCCCTTATCTGAAATCCTTCAGATAAGCAATAATAAATTTAATAATAGCCGCCTCATACGTATTAATTCTAATCAATATATAGAATTCTCACCTAAAGCTGGTGGAGACACCCTTGTCTTAATTGCTCTAGGTTTGATGATAAACAATAATATTATTGAGAATAATATGTTAAAGGAGAATATATCTTTTGGATTTAAAACGAGTTTGTTAGAATATTATGATTATGTTGCTACAAGCAGGAATATAGATAGGGTTTATATATATGATTTATTTAGTACGCTATCAATAATAAATCGCCCGAAACTTTTGTTTAAACTTTCTAAAATGATTAAGGATGATAAGATACTATATTTATTATCTAATTTCCTCTATTTAGATATCATAGATGAAGATGGGGTGTATGATGGGGCTATGAGTATACCACCCTCAGGTTATCTGTCCGAAGTCCTTCTGAATTTTTATTTAATACATCTCGATAATATTTTTACTAAATGCTTTCCAGAATGGAATTATACCAGGTATGTGAATGAGGTAATTGTATCATTACCCACTAATTATAGATGGAAAAGTGAGGATATACCTTTTGGCGGTTATGATTATAATCACTTTGAAGATTGTATGGATAAACTATTCTTAAATCAAAAAATGAAGTGTGGTAACATATTTAGTATCGATCAGGGGGGTCCCGCTGTGCCTTGTAGTGGCGGTAAACTTTTGTTATCCCTAGAAGGGCAAATCCTACAGATATATGAGTAAAATAAATGCTATGATGACATCATTATTGTACAACATCGATATTATTTGGAATTTTATATTCATTGCACGTGGTAACTCTGGATGCAGGCTGGTTCCCCACGAACCCACCTCATCCCTATTAATGACTCAGATGAGTCAGTACAAAATCTTACATCTTAAAGATAGGTCTTCTAAAGAGTTCCTTAAGTCAACCATGCTTTGTGCATATCCATCATTCCTTTATCCCGCAGCAGCGCGGTATTTAGCTTCCGCGGTCGTATCTATAAGTAGGCATCTCCTCATCATGAGGAGACCGTTACCCATTCCTTTGGCCACTATTCTTGCTAATAAATATAGGTCTCATATTTATAATCATCTCATAGATAGTCAAAGAATTCCTCAGAGGATTCGAATATTCCAATACCTTCGAATGATAGAATTCGAGGTGGGTTTCGCATTAATAGTCCCTAATATATTACGAAGGCGACAGCGGAGGTCCCAAAATATTTACGAGGGTTTCAGCAATTTCCTATGGAGGGGGTATGAATATGAGGCGATCTCTTACTACCAACGGGTATATAGAGCTAACATGGACTCAATGAATTTAGCTATCTGCATGGGTTTTCAAATCTGGTTCTCTTTACTTCCTGATATTATGCTTTCCTTAGAGAATTTAACTTATACCGAAATCTTATCCCCTTATATAGTAAATAGTGTCAGGGAAAGCACACAAGGATGGTCGGAGGATGTTATTAATCCTGTCGTGGATTTATACAAGAATTGTTTGAGATTTCTCATGCAGGCCCCCGAAAGTATCATAGATGCCCCTCTCTCGGGGGAAGATATAAGCACAGACACAGAGTCTGAAACCTTAGACTCCCGGGGTATAAGACGAGAGGTTCCACTGCAAAGTGTAGCTAAGAAACAAATGGTTACCACATTTCTTGTTTGTCTAATGAGCAGTGTCGCCTATACAAACGAATTCGGAACTTATCTATGTCATCTATTTAGAGAAGGGCGGTAGGATTTCTTAATTAATTAATAGCGTAAACATAAACACCTATTGAGCTCCCTCTAACGGGAAAATGTCCTTCCAGGAGTTGAAGTGAAGAAGGAGCCCATGCGTCAGTCAGTCGTTGTTCCATATTCAGATTGAGAGGTAGATGTTCCTGATCGAGACCTCTGGGCAAAGAGGTAGGATTGATTTCTCTTTTGGTGACCCTTCCCGGTAAGGTAGAATTGTGATTTCTTTTCCGCTATCCCGTTGACGAATATATAGATCAAACAACGTTTTTCCGACATCACTCACTTTAAGAAAGATGGGATAGCATTTGACGATGTGGAACAAGCTGAATTGCTTGCCAGAGTTCCACCCCTGTGGTTTGCAAAAGCTAAACAATGCTTCTGATGACCCTGATAGTACCTTATTAGCAGTCTCCCTATCTGAGACTCCATATTGCTTATTATACTCATCAATCAGATCCTGAGTTACATCTTTGATAAATTCATTCCCGTGAGTGCTCTAATGCCTTCTTGTACGAAGCTAGATTCTCCTTATGAGCACTAATTGAAGATTCTAAGCAAGGTCAGGCAAACCCTCTTCTCAGGTACAGTCGCCCACATGAAATTCATGGTTTTCTTTAGGCCTCTAGATACATTTGATGAACTGAATCCCCTAGCCTATTCCGACGGATCTCTTTCTGTTTCCGTAGCAAAAGTCTAACCTACCTCATCTGGGGATAGAAACCATTCATTACATCTGCTTCGGGATAACTTTTTATCAAAAGGCTTCCTATTCGATGTTTTACCTATTGACTCAAGGTTACCTCAGACTCAAGATTCATAGGAACTGGGAACCTTTCCGTAGTGGGGATGAGGCTTCCGTTGTTTTTCATCACTAGTTATTATTTAGTAACAGGCTGTTCACCGGCGGGTCAGTAGGCCTTGACGAAAGAGAAAGAAAGGCGAACACTAGACTATCAAGTTATCAGCAGTTCCGGCCTGCTTTTTCACTAAGCCACCACCAGAATCCTCTCGCCTTGCCTGACCACTAACAGCTGGGAACAGATCTGCCTTTCCTGCCTTAGCAACAACAAGAGTGGAACTAAAATATCAAACTGGTACTAGTCCTTATCTCGGCTAGCAACCCCTCTTAAGTAAGTTCTTAGCAAGACTAAAGAGCTAATTGGAACAGAACTGATAGGAGAGGAAAGAAAAAGCCCCTATTACGTAAGCACCTTACCTGCTTGAATTCCGGAACAGGAACAGCTATCTGTGTTCTCAAATAGACATCAACTAGTTTCTTTCAAACCGGGCTAAGCTTGTAACATGTTGGCTAATAGAGGCTAGAAGTCCACTTGCTTCACAGACCTACTCCACGCCTCCCCATAGTTTCAGAGCCGGCCTTGGCCTGCTTTAGACCTTAGGTTTGGAGTTCCATATGCCACTGTATCCTATGATGGATGTCGTATACTCACTCCCTGGTCTGTTGGAGAAAAGAGCCTCCCCCCGTGGGGAGTGTCAAGCAAAGAGAGTCCTCCGCCTTACGAGATTGACCAAGATATTTTGGAAGTATCCCTTGGAGAAAAAACCTATTTATGCAAAACCCGCGTTTGCGTGGTCTCGAGACTTGCTTCTTCATCAGATTCTACCTCATACTTAGTATGCCCAAACCCTAAAGAGGCCGGAGCCCGGTGAAGAATAGATTTAGAGTGACCATAATAGCGGTGCAACTTTTTTCTTTTGCTTGGATATAGATCGAATCTTTGCGTGACCTACCGGCCTCGTACTCTCCCGCCTACCCAAAACTAGCCCTGGGCGTAGAGTCAATAACTATTCTTCCAGGGTGTGCTACTGTTGAGTGAGTCCGACCTTCCCTCGAGAGCTAGAGATTTTTACCATGTCTTGCTTGCTTGCGGCCTACTGAAGAGAGTTTGTTAGAGTGATAAATTAACCTATCGAAATTAGGTATTAATGATTGAAAGCTGCTTGCCAAAGGGTCCCGATCAAAAGTGAGTGAAAAGTAAGTCCTGTTTTTGAGCAAATCTGATTCGTTCTGGGTCTACTACTTGTGTTTTGGGTAACTACTCTTTTCCTTCGTGCGGTGCCACTTTCCGGCATATATCAATTATAGGGACTCGTTTCGTGTAGAAGCAAGCGAAGAGATTAGTCGTAGAATGAAGATCCTGCTTGACTCTAAGGACGAGGCAACTCTATCTAAATGGGTTTTAACGACTCCTATTTTGATGATCGTATACGATTGACCAGGCCTCTTCTCTATAGAAGAAGACTTAGAAAGTAAGTTCTCTGTCTTTTCTTTCGCTCTTTGGGAGGCTATCTGGGTTACCGGTCCCTGGTCACTATTTAAAGTTAAAGTAAAGATCTAGTATCAGACGTTTATTAAGATTCTTTTCTATTTATTTTACGTTAAAAAAAAAACGTCTACCCAGGAACTCTGAATCAGACGATTCTATTATGAATTTTAGGTGAAAAAGAGTATGATATGTATGAGAAAAGAAAGACCTTTTCTCATCTTCCTAGCGCGGACAATAGGCTACTTTGCCAGTCCCCCCCCATCAATCTCTCAGGTTTGATTCGTATTTTGTTTTTATTTTGAAATCTGTATAAGAACCTCTGGGCATAAGACTCCTTCTTTTGCTAACGAAATCTTTGCTTTGTCTTCCCCTTCCCAGACTCTAAAGATAAAGTAGAGTAAACCCTCAGACTCTATCGAGTCAGTAACCTTCACCCCCCTTGCGGGGCAAGCAATCTAAAGGAACCTCACCTCTTCCTTTTACCCTTCTTCGCCTTCCAGCTTTGATCATCAATCAAACTTCCCGTATCGGAATGCTCTCTCTTTGAAGTGAGTCCTTTCTTTTCTTTGAAAAGGAGAAGTCCATCAAGATGGAAGAGCCACTACTCTGACTGAGCAGGAAGGGTATAGATTCCTCTGAACTAGAGTTCTGGGCCTATGATGACTATTATGAGCTCCAGGATTTCTATCCTATTAAGGCCTTCAATGAAAAAAGAATGAAAGACCGGCATCCTCCTTTTGCCTATTCCTATTCTTTATAGAATCGAATCTAAGAACACGCCGAAAAAACCCTGATAGCTAGGACTCTGATAGGTTTCTATCTAGTAAGACAAAGCCTTGAACCGGGTAACCGGAAAGAAACCACCTTAGTATTAGTAGCTTTGCCCTCTCACAGAGCCATCGGTATCCCTGATAGAAAGAATCAAACGTCGAATGGTCCGAATGAATGCTACATCAGGAGCCGAGTAGCTTCAACCCGGGTTACCCGAGCATCGTAACAGTAACAATACCAGTGGCCGAATCTACTTGTTATCTCGGGTTCCGAAACAACATTTATCCAGACAAGCCCATTGGCTTTTCGAGTATAAAAAAAAGGTGGGTAGAGACTCTTCAAAGAAAACAAGGAATGCAAGCTCGATAGAGATAGAAAGAGCTATCATTGAGTGAACAACCTATTATACATCAATATTTGTTCGTAGATCGATATTGATTCCTCTGTTACTAGCTAGTGCGATAGGTAGAGATATGCATTTAGGAAAAGGGGCTAGCGAGTCAAAGCCAAATCACTGCATTTGAGATCAGCCAAAGAAAGTATATTTTATGTATGTAACTCGATCTGGTAGGTATCGATTCAATCATAGCATTTACTATATATATATATGTCACCGTTCGATCTGTCTCTTAGCCGTTTTCGATTGAGGAATAAGACCTCATGATCGTGAAACTCACTTATTCTTAGAGAAATGATGTGTGCTAGCCTTCCCTTCCAACCATCGGCGTATCCGCTTCCAGAGCTTATGCTTTATCCTATCCAGTTTGTGAGTCTATTCCCTTTGGTTTCTGATCTCTCTGTCCCTCCCAACCATACCTCCCTTACCTTCTAAGGTAGGGGCACGGTTAGCCAATCACCTGGCATTGGGTCAAGAACTTAAGGAACGGGCTAAGGGGAAGATCGGGGATGGGTATCTTATTCAATTAGAGAGACCTGCCTGCAACTCTAAAGTAGTAACCTTTCTTTAGCAAGTCACTCAGTCTCGGCTGTCATCGAGAGTCAATCGTCGATCGAGATAGCAGCCAGGATTGTGAATTCGTCACAATTCAATTCGAATCCAGATAACTAACTGGGCACATGGCGAGAGATGTAGCCCTCCTCTCGTAATGGCAGCACCCCGCTAGCTAAGGCTGACCCCCTCACCTGGCAGGCCCGCCCTCGTATGGTTCGTGAAAGCCCGCTCTAGCCTGAGTCCCCTTCACACACAGAACTTTTCCTTTCTTATCTTCTTTCCGTTCAAAGGGCTTTAGCTGGTGTGGTATATATAATATATGAAGCTCCGCCCTGCCTGCGGTGCGGCCTTTTTAGTACAGTCAGGCGAAACCTACGTGCCCCTTGTGATGTGTCGATGTAGTACTTATGGAGAGAAGATTCCCTCTCTGAGGGGGAAGGAAGGTTCAGTGAACACTTAAGAAATAGAATTCATTGAATAAGTTAAGTTGCTTCACACCTGGCGTTTGATCTTTCGCTAGGAGCGAGGTTGTCCTTTGCAAGAATAGTTGGAACCGAGCCCCTGGTCAGACCTATGAGACTACTCGAATGGGGACTTTTCATTAAGGGAAGGGGGTGCAGAATGGTTATCAAAATCCTCCTAAGCTTTCACAGTTTTAGGAAAGGCCAGGCCCGCGGTCTCGCTATTCCAGATGATCAGGCTAGGCAAGCTAATCACACAATCCAGCTTCTCCAGCAAACCCTAGAATGTTCGCTAATGCTGCCAGCCTTTTTCGCAAATCTCCTCCGGGACGTCCCTAATCAACCAGATCCAGCTATACAACCTAATCAAGCCTGCTGCGTCAAACCTTCATTGAATGGGAATTCAAATTCGACGGCATCTAACTGCCTAAACCTAAGGCGAATACGTGAACAGAGACTTTTCTCTGCTGCTGTAGCTGCTAGGATACTAAAATTGTCTGCTTCAGCTAACCACACGGCGTCCACTCGCCCAAACACACGAACATACTATACAAAGAAAGAGAGGCAAGCGCTGAGTCTCAAATGAGATTACCCCTCTGATTCGTCACCCGCTGAGCTAACGTCGCGATTTAAGTTTTAGAAAGAGTCAATTAAGTAAAGAAAGATGTCAGTTAGAAAATCAGGGGACCCAGCCTCACTGACGTTAACGGATTGTCTACTATTTGCTCTGCTTCGGAAAGCCCTGTGGAGGTCTACAAAGAAAGGCACAACGCTTATGTTGCGTGCAATATCTTGGAATCTGCTTCGATATAAGTCGGATGGAGAGTTTTTAGGTAAAAAGAGAATAAAATAGCAGGGAGACAGAAATGGTTTTAAGTCGAATAAATGGCCAGGGCCCCGGAATCATAAGCAATAGCAAGATAGAAGCTTTCCAAATCCACACATATATAAGCTCTACTAAATCTAGATAACTAGAATTCCAAGAGACCTGAAATCTTGCCCGGAGATGGCTGAAAGAGAGCTTCGGAGGGGCTATGCTGCTTACTGTAACTGTCAATTGTATTCCCTTCCCCTTGCCGAAGCAGGACACACATAAAAAATAGAAATAGCAAAAAAAGCAGAAAGAAGGAAAAGAAAATATGGAGATGTTGGTCGACAGCATCCTTGCACTTTCAGTTCTGTTTGCGCAGTAGTATCGGCGATAGAAAGAAAGCTCGCATTATTTATTAAATTAAGATTGAGGAAGGAATGAGAGATTCAGGTGGGTTAGGAAACATCATCCGCTTGAAGCAAAGCTCTTTCGTCTGTCGGGGAAGTCAAAGCCGAGTTAAAGAAGGCTATTGACTGAGAAAGCTTCTTTTGACTTGAAACAATGTCTCTACCGTCCCACAATCCATTGAAGAAGCAAGGAGCAATCCAGTCCTACAATCTACGGCCTGTGAGAAAGAGAGTCTCAACTAGAAAGAAATAGGGAAAGGGATAATGTAATTATGCTCAAGCACGGGATTCGTTTAGTGGGCAGAAGAAGAAGATAAGTTCAGTGGGCTAGCTGACTTCAGTTCGATAGTCTTTCTAATCCCTATGGAATTGGGCCTCGGTCCTTTCACTCCAGCAGCAGCTCGTGGTTCAACCTATCTATAGTGAACAATCAATCTTTGAATGAGGAGGACGATGTGGAACTTTTCAAGGTTAGCTTCGCTTTATACTCATCAGTGGATCCCTGTGAAAGATGTCTGGTTTAGTATGACTTATGATGAACAAGTGATTGAGTCGCCTTTCTCTTTCCTTTATGGTGTCACCAACGCTACTGAAAAGGTTGAACCAATACTCATTGCTTGATTACAGGGATATCAGTGTCCTTGATGTTGTCACTTTCGTGGCTGAATCGAACCGCTGCTCTGCTGGTGCAAAGAGGCGCTATTGGCGAGTCAAGGGAGGTCTTTTTTTAGTGATGAACGAATAGGCACATCCACAAAGATGAATCTGGTTTTCGTCTCGAAGACGCCCGGTTCCCAACGATGAATAAGTGATGGTTGACGCATAAGTAGTAGGTGCCCAATTCTGTAAGCTCAGAATGACATAGAAGTGATGAAACCTTTTTTGGTGAAAAAATAAAATGAAGATATGGTGTATCGGCCGGATTGCTATCAATCTCATTCTGGTTCTCACCATCCAGTGAACCGTAACAAATACTATATACCCTCAGGGTACCCATAATCTTTCATATGAATTCGACATCAGTGATCTACGACCATCCTTTCTTCTTTTTCTTAGCCTTGGATGGGGGTTTCTTCTTAGCCCTTTTCTTTTTCTTGGGTGTTTTCTTAGGGTTGGTGGGGAATAGAGTCGGTTGGGTATCCTCTACCCCTTGGGTATCCTCTACCGCTTGGGTATCCTCTAAGACTTTGTAGGATTCTTTAATCTTCTTTATCGTATTATCCATAGTATTATTTTGGACTATATCCATTTGTGAAGACAACTCTTGAATTTCTTTCTTCAGTTTCAGAATAGAATGATCTTTTTCCACAATAATATTATCTTTTTCTTTAAGTATCTTTTCATATTCTTGCTGACGAGATATCAATCTACATTTATATAATAAGACATTATTAGGATCATCTCTAGCAATCTTAGCTTTTGTGTCAACCACACGACCTTGATTATTGTATATTGGTTCCCTTTTGTATTCAATATGGCTAGTAAGTACTACTTTGGATTTCTTAAAGTAGATATGTAATCTCTCCCAATCAATCATGAAATATCTATCTATGGTCTTAGTAATAGTTTGAGAAGGATTAAGGTACTGAGATTCAAACCAATCTGCATCGACCAAATCTTTAGCTATACCTTTATTCTTAATTATATTACCTGATTTGGTTTTTAATAGATAACACTTAGGAGTTATGAAGTGAGCCCTATCTACAAAATGCTCCAACTTGAATTTCCCCAATTCTGTGGAAGAGATTCGATCTTCTGGAAGAGGACTTCCTAGAACAACGGAGTCTGTATCAGTGTAGTAACAGTCAGATCTGGAAATATATGAATACATATGTATTCGAGCACAAGCTGTAATAGCTGCGGACAAACAAACAGCCGACAACATAGGAGGATCCCACTCTGAAGTCCAGCTGTCTTCTTCATTTATTTTATATGAAACTAAGCGTAACCCCGGAGACTGAACTACCTGAGACGAAAGCCCATTGCAAACACCTATCAATAGAACCACAAGCACAAGCAAACCCTCATTGACTCCTCACTCTGAACGAGATTCCGATAAATCCCCTCACTCCAGCGGAGTTTCCCTCACCTCCACTTTCTTTGAGTACCTTCCTTCCTGCCAGAGGGCGTTCTAGAAGCGTTTACCGCGGCTTAAACAATCATCGTAGGAAGGGCCGGAAACTTGCGTTTTCTTATGATAGATTGTACCATACCTTCTGAGAGGCGTTGGCCTCGCCTTCTGATCTCAGACAGTCTACCATGTACCTTGCCAACCCCAGGTTCTCTTTTAGATGAATCGGCCTTTAGACGGGTTTGATGAACCGAGAGTTTCGGGAGTTGGGGGGCCACACTGAACCTTAAAAGCTTAATTCGTATCCCTGGTATTCCCAGCTTGTGAAGAGCTATCTGGCTTGTGAAGCTACCCAGCATGAACACGCTTTCGGTCAGTCCCACAGAGAAGAGGTCCTTAAAGAATAAGGAAGCGAGACTTTTGACAAGAAGAATAACGGACTCTCCTGAGTCTCAGCCTGTCTCCCGTAACAACGGAGAGATAAACTAGGGCACCAAGTGCGTACGGCCCGTCCTACCCTCTTTTCTTGCTGATGCAACAGTAATAGGTGGGGGTCACGCCGGTTGTGAGGCAGCAGCGTCAGCAGCACGCTGTAGTTCTTCTACTCTTCTTATTACTATAAAAAGAAAAAAACCAGATTGGAAAAATGTCTTGTATCCAGCGGGGTTGCAAAAGGTATTTTGATGAAAGAAATAGATGCTTTAGATGGATTGATGGCTAATAAGGTTATAGATAAGTCTGGTTGGTTACTTGTCAAGGAGAGATCCGTCGGGGACTGAATCAACAAAGAAAGGTACCTGGTATGTGCCCTCGGACTGCTTTGCCCTAAAATCAGCTGGGGAAAATGCTAAAGTTGTGTACATGGTTCACAGGGGAGAGATTGGGAAGCACCTAGCTTTCTTTGTGGGTCACGAGAATGGTCATCCAGCAGAGCGTTTGGAGGTAAATACGTAGGTGGCTATAAGATAAGCCGGTTGGCCTGTCCCTAGTTCACCGAGGGGCTTTCTTTGTGAGTCCTTAAGATCTCTGAAGGGCATTCTAACTCGCTGTCAAAGGAAAGGACTAGAAAGCCTTTGTCTCTCTTACAGCTCCTCTTCCTGGGCTCTCTGCTCTATACATTTTCATGTCCCACCACCTGACGAGCCTGAATTACATGTCTGAGAAGGACCCCTAGAACCCGTCTTTTCTTCATTTGGTGAAGGTTAATATGTGGCATGAGCCCGCCACCCTCTCGATTGAGATCTATTCCCCTCTTTGACTGGAAATGCTTCATTGACTGATCCACTAATCTACGACCACCCTTACCTCTCTTGTTAGGCGTGTCCCTTTCATATTAGGCGTGCTATTAATAACTGAGATATCCACTAACCTATTAACTAAACTAGACCGCTTTTAGGAAGGATTCCTGGACTGGACTGACTGACCTAAAGCAAGGAAGGCAAGGACGGACAGGAACAAGAATAGGTTTGACTAAAGCAAGTCCAGTTCCGAAACGAAAGCGAGATCGATCGATCCTTGCCCCGCCTACCCTGTCATCATAATCAAAGTGGAAACGTGCAACAAATTTAAGGCTAGGTCCGCCTTACCTTAATATTAATATTAATATAAAGTAAAGATGAAATGAAGTCAAAGTTCCTCGATTTTCTATTTTTATGAAAGGAAATCTTAAGAGTTAGCTATATCTAGCCGTGCTGGTGAAAGCCCTAAGTGCAGGTCAGGTTCCGGTTCCTGTGAAAGAGAAAGTTCCTATCTTAAAAAAATACGTCTAGTGAGTCTCATCTTTCGCAAGTTGACGTGAGACTCGCATTGATCTACCAGACGTCGATGAGCTTTTGGTATCAGATGCTTACGACTTGCCTATGTGATTGGCCGTGTGGAGTAGGCGTAAAGAACGAGTTGCTCCGGTAGTAGCAACTAAATGAAATGACTTTACGAAATCTTCCTTCACGGGGCCTCTTCCTTTCCTAAAATGCTGGATCGGATATCGTCAATCGAATTTAAGTACGCACGCGAAGAGCGATCCTTCTTAGCCCGTTCATGAAAGTCCTTTGTTGCCTAACAAAAATCCAAAATCCGAATCGGAAAGATCAGGTTCGAGATGGCAAGTCCGGTTAGGGCAGGTCTTTTACTACCTATATTCCAACTACGAAGGACAGGCTCCTTTTTCCCTTTATCCATCCCTTTTTCATAAAATTCTCCCTCCCTCCTGGGGAAAGCTACTCGATCTGCTAAGCAACCAAGCTACTCTATCCATCTATCCATATTGGCTAGCCCTCTTCCTGAACTTCTCAGTTCAGAGAAAGAAATCCGGTTCGGCTCCTCTTAGAGATGGTGGGGAAGTAGCAAAAAACCAACATGAAATTCTACTATGAGACCTCTCCCTCTGGTTCGAAATTATCCGCTTGAAGGGAAGGTTATCCTACCTCACCGAGCAAGGGCAGCAAGGGATGGCCCGCTAGTCCAGATAGTTGTGGGAGGGGACTCCGGGTACATCAGAGATGAATGCTTGTTTGTTACCGGCAGCTCTCTTTAAACAAAGAGTGAGGGCGCATTTGCGGAAAATGAGACTCGATACAATGGGCTGGCTAGCCTTTCTCTCCGGTTGACCGGGGCAGTATCGACTCCAGCCGTTCCTCCAACGCTAGCAGGCATTAGCCTGACTTCCCTCCTCACCAAGGTAAGGAAGAGAGCATCGGGGACGGTTTTGTCTCAGCCGTGGTAAGGAACAACAAAACAAAAGATATGTTCTTCCGAATGAGCGGATTCAGCGGGGAAGAAAGCAGTACACCCTCTTCTTAAAATAAGTTAGCCTCTAAAGGCTGACCCGTGATGATCCCTACATCACGTAATCGGAAATTGGTGAAATTCTGAATACGGGTACGAGTTCATCCAGAAGCGCTGGAAGGGCTGGAGGAAGGGGACGAACCGCATCGATTGAGTTATATCCGGCAGGGGAACCCCCACGTACCTAGAAAAGAAGGGGAAAGTCTTACCTTTTGGAAACATAAGGTGCATCAGAAAGGATTCCGGATATATTTTTATAGCCGGATTCACAAGCTGAGGACTAAGTCGAAGTGAAAGTCGGTGCCATTGTTAGTGCCAAGACCCTAGAATAGTGAACACCAAGTGAAGAGCCACCCTCCGGAACGTCGAGAAGGGGGACGAACTGCTTTGATTGGATCCGATCTGGTAGACAGAGACGAAGACAAGGATGAATAATCTGAAGAAGGCTATGCCGAATTCGAGGGAAACTGTGAAGAAGAAGACTACGAAGAAGGAAGCCGATGCCTAGGCCGAGGCTGGTGCCTAATTCTATGCTTGAAGCCTAAGCTAGAGCTGAAGCTGAAGCCTAATTCTAAGTTTCATCTAAAACTGAAGTTAGGGCTGGAGCCTGAGTTGGTGTTGATGTCCTAGAGTAGCGAAACTACAAGTGAAGGGGCGCTATCCGGAACCCTTAAGGTCGGGGACAATCTGCTTCGATTGGGCCTTGCAGGCAGACAGGCTAACTTGTGGAGACAAAAAGGAATCCTATATAAGTGAGAATGTCGAGTCCCGAGGGTCTGCAAGAGGCTGAGCTAACAAGCTGGCTGAATATATCATGGGGATGCCCGATTTGCGATTGAGCTAGCTGATAAGTATGATCTCTCCGATCTGGCATGAGCCACTCCATTCCTACTTCCACTCAACAAAAAAGATAGGATTCTTGGGCCCTACCTCCAGAGTGGGATATGGAGGAGTGCGTGCGGCTATTTCAGACCAAAGGGGGCCAAGGGGGATCCCATAAATATAAATAATAAGTAAGAAAGGGGAGCCACACCCGGGCTATGAGCTATTTCTTCTAACCATCTTCTGTACCAGTTTTGATCTTTTCTTCCATATCAGTCTGCTCGACTCATTCTCTATTTGCCAATAGCTTAGCTTATAATCCATATCTCCTTTCTTTCGAGAAGGATGATCAGTTCCGTAAATATTGACCCCAATTCAAGCGATAGTAGCTTGCATTCACCAATCATTCCCTCTTCATCGCAACCGACGTCAAACAGATTCACGGGACCTGTCGAAGAGCGGTTTTCATGTATAGAATCTGATCATTGGAGAAAAAGCTGGAGAAGAAGGGCGCATCAACTGCGTCAGGCTTTATACTAAGAAGTGGGACACATTTAAAAAAGCGCTGTCGCACCTTAACACTTTGTTTGCGGCATTTCTTGGGTACGAGCGAGCTGCTTCCATTGTTTGCCTCGCTATCTAAGTGAGCGCTTTCGGGCATATGCTCCTACTGGGATATGGATTGAAACCAGTACAACTCTCAGGCTGAGGAAACTTCCTACTTGCGCATATCCGCCCGCTCTGAGCGAGAAAACGAACACATATTGATCATTGACCTCTGCCAAGCCAAGCATTAGTAGAGCAGTAAACTTGGCATCTTAAGATGTTTGAAAGGTTGGAGGAATAAATGCTAATCTCAAATGTCGTTTTCATTTTCTGCGAGATCATCTTTGGGAAGACAGGGCACCAATATCTGATATGGAAAATGCACTCTTCCACTAATGTAATGCCAGGGTGTTTCAACTCATGGTAGGCTCGTCTCTCTGGCTATAAGGGAATGTTTAGAATGTTATATGAGTCCCTTGTTGCCGCCTTGCTCAAGCAATAAAGAGATGAACTCGCATGGGCTCATGAGACCGGTTGTAGAGAGAGAGATATTTTGGAAGCCCGCCAATTACAATTAAGTGAGGCAATCGATCGGAACGCTAACGGCGAGGTGCCAACTCAATAATTGGTAAATAGCCTACTAGAGCTATGCATCTAAGAAAAAGAAGTAGAGCACCTAGGCCAACAGAAACGAAGGAAGCAAGTGGGGCGATCCCGGCAGATGAGCCTGAGTTTGAAGCTTTCGAAAAGACAATGTCCTATGGTATCGGCCAGGAGGCTCGTGAGTTGATTCACGACTCGGTGAATAAGAAATAGAATAAGTAGCTTCTGACTGGGGGGTGATTCAGAGTTTTGGAGGAATTGAAATAATTTAGATAAGTCGACCCTATTCTATTGGGTAAAAAGCTTTTAAGCAAGTAAGCGAGGAAAGTAGACTGATGATGTTCACCCGCGGGCCAGATTCACAATCAAGATTCCTAGACGTATCGTCCAGTTATCCAATTCAACAAGTTCAGAACACCCAAAATAGCTAAAGCTGAGTGGCGAACGGCCGGATATCTAATCTCTGGGAGGAACCACCATATCTTTCCGCCGGATCTACTCAATTTGAGTAATACCTCTTCCTATTTTAGTAACAAGAGAAGGCCTTCCGCGCATGATCGAATGGACTTTGAACCTAATGCGTGTCTAAACTTCTAATTGAGTGCTTGCACTGTCTTCGTTGGGGGTTTCGCTCCCTCTGCTTTGAGAAAGCAAAAACGAAGTGATCTCGGCTTTTTCCTTTTTTGAAGTGGAGGAAATCCTGTTCTTATTCCCAGAAATGGGTAACTCACGAACTAAAGAATGATTATCGAACTAAAGTCTCTATATTAAATATAAAAACTTTCTTTCTCATCTTTGTAGATCCCAGAGGAATAAATGGAGGATTCCAAAACTGGATTAGGAGACATAGATTCAAGCTTTGAGCGAGCGGTGCTTTCATTATGCGGTTCCTCTTTTAGTTAGCGATTGTTCATCAAAAGAGAATGCTTTCTTAGGTAGGCTCCAGGTGAGTTTCTACTGAGATGTAAAACTGTGGGTAATAGCGCAGTGCTTTCTATGCTTAATCGACGCCAGTAGTCTCACTTCCGAAATGGGATTTCGTCAGACTCGTAGGATCATCTGGATGAAAGGGGGGCTCCCGCTTGTGTATTGAAAGTAATATGTTCTCTCGTCCTCGGTTGGGTTTTTCACTCTTCGTTAGTGCCTTAATCTATTCTGTTTCGTTAGCTAGACTTTCCCCTATCTGGCACCCAGGCATACGGGACTAGATCGCTCGGGAAAGCCTTTTCTCTAGCAATAGCTACCCATTTCCAGAAGGAATTGCCATTAGACTTTCGAGTGATCGTACCATAGTTTATAGAGAAATGTTTTTGATTCATGGAAGAACTGGGCTTATCTATGCGCCCTTTAGCTTAGCAGGAGTGCTTCTTTGTTGTGCCATAGCGTAACGAAAAGGAACCCTTTTTCCTTTCATCATCACTTTATGCTCGCTTTCTTAGGAAAGCTGAACCAATCATGTGACTGACTCGAAATAATCTTTTGTTGAGCTATCATAGGGAAGACGGCGAGCTACAAAGAAAGAAGAAAGTCATAAGCGCTTAACTCGAGGGTTATTGTCACTTAACTTCGTCAAGACACTTTAAAGGCAGGCTTGACGAGCGCTACTCCACTACAGTTTCGCCTCCACTCAATCAGCCACTTAGGTTTGGCGAAGTGAACATGAACGCGTTAGTGACGTAGCAAATTAGAATATCCAAGCCGGTAGCCCTCCCTTCCGAGCCAGTCTCCTTTTACCTTCACTACACTACTATAGATACATAACTTCTTCTTCACTCCTACCTGAACTCCTTCTTCACTCCTATAGATATATCTAATTTCTTTCTCGAATTTGTAGGAAGTGGTGCATCTTGTGGTTGAGCCAGGGCGTGGTCAAAGGGAAGGTTTGATTGTCAAGACTTGACATGCGACTCAATGCTATTGATCCCTATCATCCGAACGAATGTCTTGTATTGGTTTGGATCATCCGAGCGAGATCACATCTTATTCTATGCAATTCTGTTTGTCATTGATCTGCGTACACACCGCTTCCACAGGTACATGCACCACACCCCTATCTATCAAGTGAGGGAAGGGTGAAAAGAACCCCCAGAAGGTATGGATTCGGAAGTCTAGTTGTGATTCGATGGAGTGATGGTGCCTCGTATGAGACATCGAACGGAACCTGCTGCCCGTAGTGCTTTACTTGAACATGGATTTGCCCTGAGGTTGCTTGCATACTACTAGACGTAAACGAGTTGCTTCGCTTCCATCGAGTGACGTACTCTTGACTGGAGAGCTACCCGCATTGCCTTCCCGACTTAGCCTTCGAATCAAGCTTGCCGACTTGACTTAGCCTTCGCCTTTCACTTTTCCTGTAAGGGGGGATGGAATAGTTGGATACCTAAAGCCTTCTATCTCTATCTCTCCTCTCTGTTTACTGGGAATCCTATTTTGAATGCTAGAGATCGGTCTGGGAAGATTGTCTTTTCTATCCACTTGGATAGCGCCCAATCCTGACTCTAGCTTTGATAGCCAAAAGAAGGTCTTTGAGCCCGCTGCCCTTCACCGTTCGAAAAGCACTTGCTTTGATTGGCTCCCCGGTTGGATTTGAACATTTAATTTCTTTCCTTGAGAGAGCGACTAGTTGTCGATGAATAAGGCTGAGAAAGTGGCCTAAACTGCTGGGAAAGATTGACCTTGATTTGAGCATGACCTGCCTGATGAAATAGCTATCAACCATGGAACTGCAAACGATGCCCCTTAACCTAGGGAAGAGTCCCTTTTCCAGTTGAATGAACTTCTTGAATAGCCTATCTATTGACCATGGAATCCCCTGATTTGAGATTGAATCGCATGAAAGGATCCCTTTTCTGCCTTCTTGGTTATTAGATGCTTAGCTTCGGAAAGAAAGTGCTTTGTCTTGCCTTCATTCCATTTTTTCAATATCAAAATAGTTTTCATGGGATCTCTTGCAGTCAAAGCGTTGTTCCCATAGCCTCTTCTCGCTCATCTGCACCCCTCACTACTGAAAGTTGATCTTATCGTTCTTCTGATCTGCTTCCACTCTTGGCTTCCAAGGTCTAGCCTGGACCTCTGCCTCGACATTATCAATTAAAGAAAGAATCTACTTCCGACTTTCGGGACTTACTTTCTTTCCCTTCTTCCTTAGCTGGCACAGCAGAAAGAGTAGCTTACTGACATTGGCATAGCAAAGACTATCCTTTGCTTTCCTCTTAGCCGTTGATTCCCAACTCTCCTTCCCGTTTCCCCCCTTAAAGTTTCATCTCTCTCTTTCATCGGCGAACAATAAAGCACGGTGGGATGCATTGACACGACTCCACCTATTGAATAGAGAGAGGGCCTCTTACTCTTACTAAGTAGCGATTCTCTCCATGTTGATTTGAATCTATCGAAATCCTACAGAGGGCTTGACTTTCTTTTGGTAAGGAGGAGCGTTTCTGATCGTACTTCTTTCAAGGGAGTCTCTTTCTGTCTCCTTCGGGCTCTCCTCACTGGTATCCGTGACCTAATACTGGATTAAGGGATATATAGCTCTGGTACTTGTGAGACTGGACTTGAAAACTGTGCCGGGGAAGATGAAACCCGATGGATGTGTTTACGGGCACTAAGCTATGGCTATTCTTTGAAATTGGAAGAGGCTTTGATTCAAAAAAAAAGTGAAAGGGCCGAAGGGGCTTACCGGAGACCCCATTGATTTGACTCGATCAACCAATTCCTTAAACGAGTTCAAAAATGCTTTAAACGAAATTATGCTAAAGCGGAGGATCAGGGGTTTCTTCCTTATTCCAGGTGAGCTTTCATAGTAGAGGATGCATGCAACAAGTTCAACTCTCCTTCTTTTTCGAGTGAAAAGCTCGTTTTAATCATTCAAAGCGTCTCCGAGGAGGTCGGGTCAGACTATGGATATAAGCCAAAGAGAGGAGTTTGGGGCACCAGCTCTTCTCAGAACCCGGGGGAGAGACTAAAAGCTGTCTCTTGATCCCCCTCGGGGGACCCTTCTTAATTGATTGCCAAATCTTAATCGAATTGCCATGCTCTAATCAAGGAGCGACCAATGAAAATAGAGTGACAGTGACAAGTTCTAGGGCGAAGCACTCTGATCCTGGGCTTTTGAATATCAAGCTTGTGCACAGGCCTCTCTCTTCCTTCTTGCTTCACACCTGCTATTGACCCCAATTCACTTAAGAAAGCAGCCAAGCAATGGCCTTGTTATTTATAAGGGGTGCGGCTATGCCGTGTTCTCGGTGTATGCGCGAAGTGAATCTTCTATACCGTCCATAGTTGGCGGGCAATTCGTCGTTCATGCATTTTGGACCGTTGTCGCTGGGGATTGAACTTAGTGCTAGGCTTCCGCTGTCGGTCCGGCCCGGGTGATGAAACTGAACGTACTTTGGTTAGTTATTCTGCTTGTATCGACTTGCGTTTGTCCCTCTGTTCCTGATCCTTTCAAGCATAGAATGAAGCGAGTGGGGATTGTCAAGGTACAGCTTTTCTAACGGATTTCCAACTGGAAAATCCAAGCTCTGCCTTTAGCTTTCCCCATCTACTATCAATTATTCACCTATTTTTCAGTATGAATCGAAATCGAGCGTAACTCTGCTCATCCAAACTGGGATTTTAAGCGAAAGAAAGATTTTCCGGTACGCTTTCCCTAAGGTGTAAAAGACTTTTTAAGTTTTAGTGTTTAACAACGTCGTCAACCCGTAACCGGGGACTATAAGTCCGCCTCCCAAGACTACTCAATCCCTGCTGTATGCCCTGCTGCTGACCTTATCGAGACAATGGGAGCAGGCTGGACACTCAAAGAATTCGATACAGCGGGAGGAATGAAGGTTCCCCGATTGGATAATAGTATATGCTGACATGACAGGGGAAACTGGCTTGCAGAGTATGCCTTCTTTCTATGAGAAGAAGGGATTTTTCTACCGTAAAGATAGGAGCTGATACGCCCTTCATTGCTAGTAGTGCACTCAATTCGCCAAGGAGCGGGGGAAGAAAAGCTTCTTCTTATTCAATACTAGCTGACCCAGCCTATCCATCTCAGTTGGAAAGTCGCATCCCGTGCTTGGGTACGAAAGTAGGCGCACTTTTTGAATAGATATTCCATTTTTTTTTACTGTTCGTGGATTAAGGCAGTTCAGTTCCTTTCCGTTAATTCAATATCTGTCTGTCCTGCGAAATCAACAGGAAAGTCATTTGGCAGTTGCTTTAGCAGCTTCGGTAAAGGCGAAAAGCGCTTCGGTTTGTAAGCAGGAAAGAGAGCAGCAGATTCTGCGCATTCATGTGGAGCAGATTCTCGAACAAGAGCAGGGGATATCTTACTAGACCTTACTCACCAGGGAATTGCTCTAAAAGCTTAGTCTAGAACCAGCTAACCCTTTCTCTTTTTCTTCTGTACCTTATTATTAGTATACATACTCTAGAACCAGACTTACAGGATAGAGCGTTAGAGCATGGGATTAAGAACCTGACTGACTTTGTGACTCCTATAGTATAGTAAAACCAAAGAAAGGGTAGTTGGTTAGCTTATTCATACAGCGCTGGACTTGCTCGCTGGGATGGAGGCTTAGCTTGAGAGCAGGTTTTAAAAAGATCCCAATCTTAACAAACAATAGATCTAGGGCTAGAGGGGCTTAGCATTCACCACTGCCTTAAAGCACTTTCCACGGGGAGAAAGATAGTTAGACACCTACCAGATAAAGATATCTAGTTAGCTTCCCCAGGTGACCAAGGAACCAATATTCACTATGTAAGGGAAGGTAGAAAGACTGACACTATTACAGGAGCGCTTATGAAATATATCTTGTCTATTTCCTAATGTAATACTTTAGGCACTCTAGATCTTATAAGCCTCTATACGGTAAACCCGGAGAAGACTTGCTTTTCCTCGAAAGCAACCTATAACCAGCTTTCTTAAAATCCCTTTTTCTAAGACGGGCCTACTCTACTCGCCTAAAGGATGCAAACGAACTTGCTCGGAGAGAAGGCATCTTACACTCTTGCTCAGAGGGCGTATATTCCTTTATTCCTCATATTCAAAAGCCCTATTACAAGACTTATACTTATTTTATTAAAGACTTTTTTTTTTCAAGCCATATGAGAGCCTATGGATCATACCTATTTGTTCTATCGATATAGAAAGTATCCTATTATTCGATCGCCATGGAAGCACTTAAGTAAGACTGGCCAGCAGAAGAGATTATATTAGCACACTGGCTGTAACCCCTAGACCCTTAGACAATGGCCTGCCAAAAGTCGAATCAAGGGAGGCTTTGGGAGAAAGGTTCTGAACTGGGGGGACCCCCTACCCCGCGACAGGTTAACTAGAGGAATGCCAGGTGATCCAGGCGTCGGCTTTCAAGGAAGCGGTTGAAAGATCCGCCTTGAGAGGACATTCTCTTTCTCGAGCTTTCGTGGGTTACAAAATAAAATAGCACATCCAGCCTACTCTATCGACAGTCCAGCCAGATGAAGGAAAAAGTAAATCGGGATCAGCTGCCTTTACTTTTTTACTTTAAAGGGTCTTGAATCTCATGTCATCAAAAGTAGGCAGGCTTTCCTTCTTTCGACTGATTGCCTTCCGCCCGGAAATCTGAATGATTTTGAACCATAAACTGAAAGCTCCTCGTTC